ATATATATTATATATATATATTATATATATATATTTTATATATATATATTTATATATATATATTATATATTTAATATTGAATATTTAATATATTATATATTTAATATATTATAAATATATTATATATATATTATATATTTATATATTTAATATATTTATTTATATTTATATTTATATAATTTATTTATATAATTTATTTATATAATATATAATTTATTTATATATATATAATTTATTTATATAATTTATATATTTATATAATTATATAATTTATATTTATATATTTATTATATTTATATATTTATATTATATATATATATATATATATATTTTTATATTTTTTATATTATATATTTTTTATATTATATATATATATTATATATATATATATTTTTATATTTTTATATATATATATTTATATATTTATATATTTATTTTATATATTTATTATTATATATATTCTATTATTCGATTCTATTATTCTATTCTATTATTCTATTCTATTATTCTATTATTCTATTATTCTATTCTATATTATATTTATTATATTATATTATATATTATATTATATAATATTCTATATTATATTATATATTATATTTATATTTATATAATTATATAATATAATATTTATATAATTATATAATATAATTATAATATAATATAAATTGAATAGGAATCTATTTATTTATTTATTTTTATTTTTATTTTTTTCACATTTAATTTATAGTTATAGGCTTAAACAAAAGGATTCGCAAATAAAAGCGCTAATGCCACGACCAGTCCGTAAATTGTTAAAGCTTCCATAAAAGCCAGACTAAGCAATAAAGTACCTCGTATTTTACCCTCTGCTTCTGGTTGTCTCGCGATACCTTCTACGGCTTGGCCCGCAGCAGTACCTTGACCAACTCCAGGCCCAATAGAAGCAAGCCCTACGGCCAATCCAGCAGCAATAACAGAAGCGGCAGAAATCAGTGGATTCATGGTAAGCTCCTCACACCAAAATAAAGAAATGGTTAATGATACAATCAACCAATGAATTATTACTTATTATTCCATCATTAAGACCCATCTGGTCGAAGTAACTAAGATGAAGTAATTATATTACTGAATCGGCAGAACTACTTCGAGATCTCGTTTATAGTTTCTACCATGTAGTCTTAGTCTTTGTAAATCCATATGGTTCTAGTTATTCCATTTCCTTGTTCCGAACCACTCTTTCAATTCTTCGCTCGTTCTCTTCTCTTCTATATGCTTAACTTTATCTGTTTATTCATTCAATCCGCAGTCACAGATGAAACGGAAGGACTTCCATTGGAATCGATCTAAATTCAGTAGGATGGGAAAGGAAATCAAAATTAAATAATATAATAAATATAATAATTATATTTATATAGATATATGGATAGTCTATATATGGATAGTCCATATCCAACTAATAAATATCTAATATCACATATACCATATACGTGTCTTTCTTACATAACGTAAACCATCCCTTACCTTATATTGATATTGAATCGGATTCGAGTCTAGAACAACTCTTCAAAACATCTAAAGGAATTGGCTTATCGCCATTACATATACCCAGCGCAACCCCCTAATCGACTTTTTTAGGAATCTTATTTGTATTTGATTTGTTTGTAAACTCTTCTCTTCCTTTTCTTTATCATTATCCGGATCCCGTATGAATATAAACAGAGGGGGTCGTCCGTCCGAATCATTACATATCAATATAAAGATAAAGATTTGATTGATCCAATTGCAATTAATGAAAATTTTGGTCAATTGTTGAATTAAATTCAATGAAATCAAATGGAATGGGAATAGTTCTTTCTATAGAACATAGTCTTTTAGGCACACGTCGGAAACAGATAACATAATAATTCTTAGTCAAATTAGGAATCATAATCTCGTAATTGACTGAACAAAAATATAATATAATATGGAATATTGATTAGAGAGGTATGACATAAATGGACCAAAAGGGGAATCTTAGGAAAAAGATCTTTTAGATCTCTTTCGTTTTTTTTTTACAATTCCCTAATCTAATATTGTACACCTTTCTTGTTCCTACCCTTTATATACCCACCCCATTTGTATATATCATGTTCCCCCAGTGGATTATCTTGAGTTACTCATGAGTTGGGATAAACTTAAAAAAAAAAAAAGCGATTTTCGGAAACTAGTCAATGATGACCCTCCATGGATTCACCTATATAAGCCGCAGCTAAAGTTGCAAAAATAAGAGCTTGAATCCCGCTTGTGAATAATCCAAGGAGCATGACAGGTATAGGAACCACTGAAGGTACTAAAGAAACAAGAACAACAACTACTAATTCATCAGCCAATATATTCCCGAAAAGTCGAAAACTAAGTGATAAAGGTTTTGTGAAATCTTCTAGGATGTTAATTGGTAAAAGGATTGGAGTTGGTTGAATGTATTTACCGAAATAGCCCAATCCTTTTTTGGTAAGACCCGCATAGAAATATGCCACTGACGTGAGTAAAGCTAAAGCAACAGTAGTATTTATATCATTCGTGGGTGCAGCTAACTCTCCATGAGGTAACTGTATGATTTTCCAAGGTAAAAGAGCACCTGACCAGTTAGAAACAAAAATAAATAGAAACATAGTTCCAATAAAGGGAACCCAAGGACCATAATCTTCCCCAATCTGAGTTTTGCTCAGGTCTCGAATGAATTCAAGGACATATTCGAAGAAATTCTGACCGTCGGTTGGAATGGTTTGTGGATTCCGAACAGCTATAGTGGCCGAACCTAATAAGATAGCAATTACGACCCAAGAAGTGATAAGTACTTGGGCATGGACTTGGAAACCCCCTATTTGCCAATAGAAATGTTGGCCTACTTCCACACCGGATATATCATATAACCCTTTTAGTGTGTTTATAGAAAATGGTAGAACATTCATATTACCCTCTGACATAAGTAGAACTCAAAAAGGAATTATTTTGATTCAACCATCTCTTTCTCGACTCACCCGCTTTACTTTTTACTTTTTACTTTAATTTAATCTTATATTTCGGATACCAAACCAAGGAATCACATAATATCCCCCTCGCTTCAATTTTTATCTCTTTTTTGAGATTCAGGATATAATAACCTATTCAATCCATCTATGGAGTTCCAAAAGTTATTGACTTATCTTATTTTATTATTAATCAACGATTTCTTATATAGCTAGAATGACCCTCACAAATTGCGGATACTAATTTGTTAAGAATTAATCGGATTGAAGCTATAGCGTCATCATTGGCTGGAATCGAAATATCTGCGAGATCCGGGTCACCGTTTGTATCGATTAAACAAATCGTTGGAATCCCCAAAGTGAGACATTCTCGAAGAGCCGTATATTCTTCTTGCTGATCAACGATGATCACAATATCGGGTAACCCCGTCATATATTTGATCCCACCCAGATATGTTTGCAAGTGAGCTAATTGTCTCTTCAACATTGCTGCATCTTTTTTCGGGAGACGGTTGAGTTTTCCCGCCCTTTGTTCCGCTCTCAAGTCCCTGAACTTATGAAGTCTCGTTTCTGTAGTGGACCAATTCGTTGACATACCACCGAGCCATTTTTTATTAACATAATGACACCGAGCCCTTATTGCAGCTGATGCTACTAAATCAGCAGCTTTACTTTTGGTACCAACTATTAAGAAGTGCTTTCCCCTACTTGCTGCATCAAAAACTAAATCACAGGCTTCTGATAAAAAACGGGCAGTTCTAGTAAGATTTGTAATATGAATACCTTTACGCTTTGCAGAGATGTAAGGTGCCATTCTAGGGTTCCATTTCCTAGTACCATGACCGAAATGAACTCCTGCTTCCATCATCTCTTCTAAATTGATGTTCCAATATCTTCTTGTCATTTCTCCCCACACTTTCTCTTTTTTGTTTTTTAAGAAACGAGGTACCTTGAAATAAATAATTGTTCCGACGGAACCTTCTACCGGAGATTACCCGTTGATACACGGTCCAAGTCATTAATTACTTTCTATTCGCTATTATCTTTATTACCAAATAAATGAACGGACCCCAAAAATAGTGAAAGTTAAAAGAAAAGAATGAATCCGTTCTTAGGAATCATGAAATCCTGTAAATGATTGTTCTGATGTATGATGGAAATTATTTTGGGTGCAAGAACCCAAAAATTCTCTGTGGTGGAACAAAATATCTCTTATTGCCTCCTCGAATAGATTCTTCTTTTTGATTTCCAAAGGAATGTTGTTGTGTTGCCTTGAACGGTGCACTAATCCTTTAAATCCGGTACCAACGGGTATCATCCCCCCCAGAACAACATTCTCTTTCAGGCCTTTCAACCAATCAATCCGACCTCGTAGAGCGGCTTTTGCTAAAACTCGGGCAGTTTCTTGAAAACTCGCTTCGGATATGAAACTTTGAGTATTCAGAGATGCCCTCGTTATTCCTAATAAGGTGGCTCGGTAACGGATCGCTTCTTCCAAAGCGCGCCCTGTCCGTTCCGCTCGCAACAATCCGATTAGTTCTCCGGGTGAAAAAACATTCGACATTCCATCTTCTGAAACCAACACTTTTGATGTTATTTGACGTACAATAATCTCTATATGCCTATTATGGATCTGCACCCCCTGGGATCGATAAACCCTTTGGATCTTATTAACCAAAGAGATACGACTTTGTGCTATGGTTAGCTCAGCGCCAATTAAAAATCCCCAAGGAATTTCAAAAATTCTTGTTATATGTTCGTTCCAACCTTCAACTCTCCTTTCTAAGTTCATCGATATTGAATCAATCGAACGCACTTCTAACACTTGTTCCACTTTTGGAAGACCCTGCGTTATATCGCCCGATCTCGATTTTTCATATATAAATGTAACTAATGTATCTCCTTCATAAATAATTTCTCCATAATGGCCATGAACGGTTGCTCCTGGAGTGGCCAAATGAGGCTTAGCCGATCTTATAACTAAGGAGTCAAGATGAACAATTAGAACTTGACCCGATTTTATGTGTGGCCCGTATTTGGATATACATACATTTTCACAAATAAACTGTCCAAGGCTAATTATTGTTGTGGATGTCTTCTCGCAATAATTGTGATGGAGAAAGCACCAATTCAAATCGAATGGATTCAAAATGATGTTACTACATGGATCGGGATTATAAATTCTCCCATTTTCATCTAATAAATCATATTGAATGACTTGGAAAGTCTGTTTGAAATTGTCAAGTAGCAAATATTTATTTAATAAGATCTTATTATAAGTTATTAAGTAGTAAGATGAATAAAAATTCGCAATATTAGGTACAGTCCCTAGGGGGCCCAATGACTTCCTAATAGCAATCATGGGATCCTCTTTAATGGATTCTTTTCTCACATTGTGAGATTTGGAACCATTGAATGGACCAATTCGGGAACAATTAGATGATGACAAAATGAGAAAAGATTGGCATTGCTTATTCAGCAATGTACGAATAGTCCCTTGATGTTGGGTAAGTGATTGAATCTTCACCTTGGAATAAAAAGGGTTGATATTGGCGTAATCTGATCTATTATCGGGATTCAGTCCCGAACCTGCCGTATCATTCCTTTTTCCGGTATACGAAATAGGGGACTTCACTAAGTCAATTCTTATGAAATCTTGAATCAGATCATTTGTCCTTACTTCAACAAAGGAAGGACGAACTTCTTCTATAGAAACATTTCGGTCTTGGTCCCAATTCAATACTAAACAAGTCCGAACTAATTGAATAGTTGTGTGATAAATTCCTCGAATTGGGTTACCGTTTCCATAAAGGATATAATTGACAACTCGGAGTTGCACATTATCCCTTTCCTGCAACAGATCTTGGGGGAAAAGCGTTGCTAAATTTATGCCATCAGCTATTTCATATGTGACTACGGGTCGAACCGAAACAAAATACTTTTTCTTGGTGGGTGTGATCCGTTGGACATAGATCCAATTTTTTAATTGTTTTGATTCCTTAGAATTTTTTTTTCCCGTTCCTGGTGGTATCAAGATGCCGCTATGCCGAGATATTTTATCTGTCTCTCCAGGAAAATGGATGTCTCCAGAAAAGATTTTCAGTTCAATCCTTTTTTTTTTTCTCTCCACTCGGACCAATCCACCTACTCGGCTTCTTGTATTTAAAGCGATTTGTGTATTTACTCCAATGATACTATTGTTCCGTACCATTATGGACGAGGATCCAGGTAAGATATGCACTTCTTCGGGAATGAAAAAAAATCGATCCACTTTCATTTGGTATTTCGGACTCAACTCTTTTGCTCCTCGATATTCAATCAAATCTTCTTTTTTTACAATTGAATCTACCTCTATGGTCCCATATTTAGTAATTCCTGAACTGCTTCTTCTGTATCGGGGATCATCGAAATAAGCAAGAATGCTATTTTTACGGAAAATACCAGTTATGGGTATTTCAATCGAGATACCAGAACGGGGCATTAGTTCCTTCTCTTGTTCTTGATCATATTGGAATGGAATGATAAATCCATTTCTTCGCCTCTTTGCCAATAAATCAGAATTCTCGTGGAGAATGGCAGAATATATGAAATTCCAATGACCAGTGGATATGATTCGATCAGGTCTTGAATAATAAAAACTCCTATCCCCCTTTTTACCAGAAGGATACGAACTAAACAATTTGTGTCTCACTCGATCATTAGTCACTGATAGGTCAGAAATATATCTCTGTTCGACAGAAAGAGAATGAACATTCATTTGATCTTGATCCTTGTGGAGTGAAAAAGGCACTATATTAGATCTGCATGGGCCTCCTGATAATATCCATAAATGACTTGTTTTTGGTAAGAGATGAACATTACCGTATGTATATTCAGGTGCATGGTACACATCGGTACTCCAGTGCATTTCTCCCTCTGAGTCAGAATAAATATGTTTTCGAACTCTTTCTTTAAAATTTAAAGTGGATGCTCCAGCACGAATCTCCGCAATCACTTGTTCTGATTCTACATATTGATCATTTTGAACTAAAAGAAAACTTTTTGGGGGAATATTCACATTATGTAGAATATCCTGACTCTCAATCGTTACATACAGGTCTATATAACATAGAAAAGCAGGATGCCCATGACGTGTACGTGTGGGATGAACCAAATCCTCATTGAATTGCATTTTTCCATTAGAAGAAGCTCGTACATGTTCTGCAGTACCACCTGTGAATACTCCACCGGTATGAAAAGTTCTTAATGTTAGTTGAGTCCCTGGTTCCCCAATTGATTGACCCGCAATGATACCCACAGCTTCCCCCAATTCGACCAGGTCGCCATGAGTGGAACTCCTACCATAACATAATCGGCAGATCCAAGATGTACTCCTGCAAGTAAAGGGAGTTCGAATATATATTGGTTGCGCTTGAAAAATGATGAAGCGATTGACAAGTCCAATCCCAATATCTTGATTTCGAGCGGCAATGCATCGTATACCCATATATATATCGTCTGCTAATACACG